AAAGTGAAGAACCCATTATAAATGATAAGGGGAAAAACACTCCTAGTTGGAGTAATAGTGACAATTATGCTTTCAGTAATGTTGATTATTTATTTGATATCGGGAATATTTGGAGTTTGGTCTCTGATGACACCTTTTTAGTTAGAGATAGTAATGGTGACAATTATTCTGTCTATTTTGATATTGAAAATCAGATTTTTGAGATTGACAATGAGAGTTCTTTTATGTTTATGAGTGAACTAGAAAGTTTTTTTTCTAGTTATTTGAATAGTGGGTCCAAGAACTACTATTATCATTACATGTATGATACTCAATCTAGTTGGAATAATCACATTAATAGTTGCATTAATAGTTATCTTCATTTTGAAGTTAGTATTAATAGTTCTATTTCAGGTGATACCGATTATTACAGTAACAGTTATAATTATAATTATAGTTTCATTTATACTGAAAGTAGTGAAAGTGGGAATTCGAGTATAAAAATTAGTAATAATGGCAGCGATCTCAATATAAGAGAAGAGTCTAATGATTTCGATATAAATCAAAGATACAAACATTTATGGGTTCAATGCGAAAATTGTTATGGATTAAATTATAAAAAATTTTTTAAGTCAAAAATGAATATTTGTGAACAGTGTGGATATCATTTGAAAATGAGTAGTTCAGATAGAATCGAACTTTTGATTGATTCGGGCACTTGGGATCCTATGGATGAAGAGATGGTCTCTATGGACCCTATTGAATTTCATTCAGAGGAAGAACCTTATAAAGATCGTATTGATTCTTATCAAAGAAAAACAGGTTTAACTGAAGCTGTTCAAACAGGCATAGGTCAACTAAATGGTATTCCAATAGCAGTTGGGGTTATGGATTTTCAGTTTATGGGAGGTAGTATGGGATCCGTAGTCGGCGAGAAAATCACCCGTTTGATCGAGTATGCTACTAATCGATCTTTACCTGTCATTATTGTGTGTGCTTCTGGGGGAGCACGCATGCAAGAAGGAAGTTTGAGCTTGATGCAAATGGCTAAAATATCTTCTGCTTTATATGATTATCAATCAAATAAAAAGTTATTCTATATATCAATCCTTACATCTCCTACAACTGGTGGAGTAACAGCCAGTTTTGGTATGTTGGGAGATGTCATTATTGCTGAACCAAATGCCTACATTGCATTTGCGGGTAAAAGAGTAATTGAACAAACATTGAATAAAACAGTACCCGATGGTTCACAAGCGGCTGAGTATTCATTCCATAAGGGCTTATTCGACCCAATCGTACCACGTAATCCTTTAAGGGGTGTTCTGAGTGAGTTATTTCAGCTCCACGGTTTCTTTCCTCTGAATCAAAATTCAATATATTAAAGTATAGCACTCGATTCAATTCAATTATTTGTAGCGAACGAGTATTTAGTTCATCGTAAAAAAAACTTAAGTTAAGAAGAGTGGTGTTTTCTTTGGTGACATAAGTTCCACTTGTAGTAAGAGCCGGAAGTTTCGGATAATTATTATTTTTTCCTCCAGATCGATATATTCTATATTTTTATCTTATCCCTATTCCTGATTACTAATCATGAATCCTTTATAAATCAATAGGATAAAAAAGATAAAAGAGTAAGTTTCTCCTTCCGAGGAATTGGGGGAAGGGAAGACATTAATAAAAAAAATTTTTATTTGGCCTTCTTAACGTATTAATTTCATTTTAATAGAGACAATAATATAAATATATCTTATTATCTTATTAATAATATATCATATTTGAATCTTATATCTTATAATTAATATTAAGATTCAAATATGATATATTATAGAAAGGAGTGAAAGAATCCTCACTTTTATTTTTTATTATAGAATCGAGTTACCGTTTGCTTTGTTGGATTCGATTAGTGAAAGTCGCGAACTCATAATAAACTCTTTAATACCCTTAGTAAAAAAAAAAAAAATAATAATAGAAAGAGAAAGAATAAAAAAGGATGGAAGAAGAAGAATAGGAAAGTTTTTTATATTAAAGTGAATTATCATACATATTTATGTAGAACGATGAATTAGGTACACTTAATTCAGGTCTATATTCCTTGCACTTATTAACTACTTAATATTATTTATATTAGATATACTTATCATAAGATATCTTTAAAATACAAATATTAAATTGGGGCACCCATTCTATGACAGATCTACCCTCTATTTTTGTGCCTTTAGTGGGCCTAGTATTTCCGGCAATTGCAATGGCTTCTTTATCTCTTCATGTCCAAGAAAATAAGATTGTCTAGATTCGATGAGAGCAAATCTCATCAATTTATTTCAACACTGGATCATAATACAAATATTTATTTAGTCTAATATGGTACGATATGTGGCTCTTTCCGAATACAAATTGAGAGACTCATATGCATACGGATACACGATATCTACATAAATGCAGATTCTATATGGGTATAGCTGGTTAAAAATGGATCGGCGAATAGTTTTAAATATAAAGTCAATTTATCTAACTAATTACTCCTAATAGTTCCCGTCAAAATAGTGCTAGTTGATGAGAGTTACTTGGGGGTCAAGAAAAGTCAAGTCAAATTCATTTGGGTTATTCTCTCAATTCCAATCGAATACAACCTTAGTATAGTAAGTATAGTATGAACTGGCGATCAGAGCATATCTGGATAGAACTTATAACGGGGTCTCGAAAAACAAGTAATTTTTTTTTGGCCTGTAGCCTTTTTTTAGGTTCATTAGGGTTCTTAGTGGTTGGAACTTCCAGTTATCTCGGTAGGAATCTTATATCCGTATTTCCATCTCAGCAAATATTTTTTTTTCCGCAAGGGATCATAATGTCTTTTTATGGGATCGCGGGTCTATTTATTAGCTCCTATTTGTGGTGTACAATTGCGTGGAATGTAGGTAGTGGTTATGACCGATTTGATAGAAAAGAAGGAATTGTTTGTATTTTTCGTTGGGGATTTCCTGGAATAAATCGTCGCATTTTCCTTCGTTTCCTTATGAGAGATATACAATCCATCAGAATGGAGGTTAAAGAGGGTCTTTATCCTCGTCGTGTCCTTTATATGGAAATAAGAGGCCAAGGGGTGGTTCCCTTGACTGGCACTGATGAGAATCTTACTCCACGAGAAATTGAACAAAAAGCTGCCGAATTAGCATATTTCTTGCATGTACCAATCGAAGTATTTTGAAATGAAGAATTAATGTTTTCTCAGTATGAGGGAGGGAACTTGCTAATTCCCTTTTTAATACAATTGAAGTTTCTTCAAAAGACTTATTTGATCAAAACATATTAATATTAGATTTTATTTCTCCTTTCTGTTAGCGGGTAAACCCACATGGAATAAAACAAAAGTGGGAGATTTTATATGGAACAACTAAACTCTAATAAAAATCCATTATTTTCTATACCAAAACCCTTTTTTTTATGCGCAGGGAGCCCCCAATTTATAATTTATACTAAATAAAATAAAAAGTCTAAATTAAGTATGCATTCATCAAACATATTCGAACATTTATTTCGTAATACAGAATTCATCTTTTTAGACCCAATATTTCGAATTTATAGGTTACATTATTCCTGGACTGTGGTTAGGCGGTGAAACATTTCGAAATAATTAATTGATCCGAGAAGGCATTTTTTTGTTTCGAAATCCAAATCATATTCGTTACTTCTAGTGGATTTTCGAGTATTCATCGACAGGACCAAATAACAAATGGAGATGAAATTAGTTGGAATTTACCCAATAGAGATATCTCAATTTTTCTAAATACAAGGACTAAATTTTTACACAAAAATGGGAATAGATTCATTGGTTCGATACGATACCTTAGTTATAGAATTTGTGTTCAGATAAATGTCTGATAAAATCCACGAATGCAGCAGATTCATTAACAATTTACAGATAAAAAATGAAAAAAAAAAATCATTGACTTCCCTCCCATATCTTGTATCCATAGTATTTTTGCCCTGGTGGGTCTCTCTTTCATTTAATAAAAGTCTGGAACCTTGGGTTATTAATTGGTGGAATACCCGGCAATCCGAAACTTTCTTGAATGATATTCAAGAGAAAAGGATTCTAGAAAAATTTATAGAATTAGAAGAACTATTCCTCTTGGACGAAATGATAAAGGAATACCCTGAAACACAGATACAAAAGCTTCGTATAGGAATACACAAAGAAACGGTACAATTAGTCAAAACACACGATGAGTATAATCTCCATATCATTTTTAATTTATCGACAAATATAATCTGTTTCGCTATTCTAAGTGGTTATTGTATTTTGGGTAATGAAGAACTTGTTATTCTTAATTCTTGGGTTCAGGAATTCCTGTATAACTTGAGTGACACAATAAAAGCTTTTTCAATTCTTTTAGTTACTGATTTATGGATCGGATTTCATTCAACCCATGGTTGGGAACTTATGATTGGTTCGGTCTACAACGATTTTGGATTGGCTCATAACGATAAAATTATATCCGGTCTTGTTTCCACTTTTCCAGTTATTCTAGATACAATTGTGAAATATTGGATCTTCCATTATTTAAATCGTGTATCTCCTTCGCTTGTAGTCATTTATCATTCAATCAACGAATAAAGAACTCATTTGATCTCTTGATATCAATCAAATAAGAATGTTTCTTCGTGTTTAAAGAATAAAGAAAGTATTTTCAATCTTACTTATTCTTTATTTATACTTATACCTGTTCAAGGTATTCGTCCCATATTCTAGTACAATTATTCCAGTACAATGGCAGACTCGTGGATAGGGAACTACACTAGTTAGTTACCTTTCTAATTTATTGTAGAAATTCTGGGATCAATGATTGAACCATGCAAAATAGAAATATTTTTTCTTGGGTAAAGGAACAGATGACTCGATCCATTTCTGTATCGATCATGATATATGTAATAACTCGGGTATCTATTTCAAATGCATATCCCATTTTTGCGCAGCAGGGTTATGAAAATCCGCGTGAAGCAACTGGACGAATTGTATG